CTTGAAAGATAACCCAAAAAATCAAAGGAATGCTTGGATAATTGGTTTATATGGATTCTTCTTGGTTGAGACCATACATAAAAATGACATTGCCAAAAATTGACAAGATAATATCTCCACTTATTCATCAGAAGCGGAGTATCTTTTGATACCAGAATCGATTTTCCTTGATAGCTAACATACTGTATAAAAGGATCCTTGAAGAACCATAAGGTGGCCGGAAATAAGACTTTTTCGACAGGATATTTTATTTTTTCATAAAAACGTATTCGCTCAAAAAAGATCCCAAAAGAGGTTAATCGTAAATGATTAGATTGGTTACGGAGAAAAAGTAAAATAGATTCGTATTCACATACATAAGAATTGTATAGGAGCAAGAATAATCTTTGATTACTTTTTGCAAAAATGGATTTTGGGGGAATAATAAGAGTATTCCAACTATAATACTCATTAAGAAAGAGCCGTAATAAATGCAAAGAAGAGGGATCTTTCACGTAGTAGCGAAGGGTTTGAACCAAGATTTCCAGATGGATGGGGTAGGGTATTAGTACATCTGATGCATAATTTAAATGTGGAAATTTGTCCTCGAAAAAGGGAAATATTGAATGAATTGATCGTAAATTATAAGATTTTATGGTTTCTGTCTCCTCTAAGGAGGATACTAATCGTAGGGAAAACGGAATTTCCACAATGACTGCAAATCCCTCCGATATCATTTGAGAATACAAATTTTTGGGGTACCCCAAAAATTTATTTTGATTAGAATCATTAACGGAAATAATCAAATGATTCTGTTGATACATTCGACTAATTAAACGTTTTATAATTAGTAAACTGGATTTCTTGTCATAACCTACATTATCCAATAAAACGGATCCATTTAAACCACGATCATGAGCAAGGGCATAAATATACTCCCGAAAGATAAGTGGGTATAGTAAATGGTGTTGCTGAGATCTATATAATTCGAAATATCCTTGAAAGTCTTTCATTTAAAATTCAATTTTGAATCAGAAAAGAAATAGATGATTTATTGGGTTATCAAATGATACATAGTACGATACAGTTAAAACAAGGTATTTATAGTAAAAAAAAACTAGATACCTCGGAAACAAGTCAAACTCATCAACGGACTCTCTAGAACCTCCCCTTCCTTTCCATATAATAGATTTATGTTCATTTATAGGATAAGAAGATAGTTAGAAGCCCTTTATTTTATCAATCCAATCGCTCTTTTGATTTTGAAAAAAGAAATCTCTTTATCAATATACTACCTTCTTCTACACATTTATCTCTACCCCATAAAGGGGAATAGCTAATAGTTAGGACTCATAAGAAATTTCTAATCCACTCATCGGAAAAGCTTTTCCCGCATTAGGCACTAATATATTTTTAACATCTAATTAGATGGGGTAATCATTCAAAAATTAAGAACAGAAGCTCGTTACTTTGTTATTTCCCTAGAATTGGAACCTCTAATAAGGCTCTACCCATTTATTCACTCGACCCCCCAAAAAAATAATTTTTTTAATTGAATTGAAACAATTGAAATAAGATTTTGGACCTATTCAATAAGAAAGAATGAAATATTCTCAGAATTATCCATTGCTACGACATGCTGCTTTTTCCATTGATTCTTTTCAGGATCAGTCGTGGTCTTACAAACTCTACCGATGGTATGGACGAATCTGTTTCTTCATACAAATGTGTAAAAGATGCTAGCCGCACTTAAAAGCCGAGTACTCTACCGTTGAGTTAGCAACCCAAATAAACAAATTAAAATGTGTAGATACAATCAGAATCCCAATAAATAATGAAATTGAATGGCACAACACAATCAAACCATTAAAAAAACAATGAAAAAAAAAACTCTAACCCGCTCTAAACATAATAAAAATGAACAAATCCGACAAAAATATAAAAATTATCAAATAAAAGATAAAATAAAGTCAAAGATTTTCCAATATTTATAGACCGCCTCCTGCCTCGCTTCTCTTATATTATCCATTAATTTAGTATATATCGAGTTTGATTGATTTAATTCTTAATCAAAAAAGACTTCCTGTATGACAGAAAATCTAAGAAGATTATTTGAATGAAATAAAATCTATGGAACAGGGATAAATAGATCCGTTTATCCACGATCGGATTATATTTATTTGATACACTGTTGTCAATATTAATATTGACAAAAGCGTAAGCATACAAAAGATAAAAACAAGTTCTAAATAGAACTAACAATTTAGATTTCAATCAATTAAAATTAATAAAATTTTTTAATTTTAATTGAATTATAAAAAAACGAAAGACTTGTGTTGGATTGGCACTACACTATATAGAATATAAGTGAAAGACTTAATTAAGGAAGACGGGGGAGAAGTAGAAAAAAACGAAGTTTATTCAATAACTAAAACTAAAATAATCAGGTTTAGTCCTTTGTTTTTTTTGTTCAAAGAGTTCCAACGAAAATCATCCCATCGGGGGTAATGTCAAATTTTTATGTCTATAGAACACATTACTTCTACGTCTATGTCATTTCTTATTTATTCACTTGATATTTTTTTCTATTTTATTTCATTAATTAAATTTTGTTTGTTGATTAACGCGAAGTTCCGTAAAAACTCCCGCCTTTTTTAAAATATCATGAACAGTTCCCGTAGGTTGAGCGCCTTTTTCAAGGAAATATAGAATAGCAGGAACATTTAAAAAAATTTGATTGGTTATCGGATCATAAAAACCCACTTTCCGAAGATCTCTTCCCTCTCGTCGGGATCGAACATCAATTGCAACGATTCGATAAATGGCTCATTGGGATAGATGAACAATACCCCCCCCCTAGAAACGTATAAGAGGTTTTCCCTCGTACGGCTCGAGAAAATTCTAAATTATGTCTATGTATAGAGTATAGAATTACAATATCAAATATATCCATCAAATCATCAAATTAATTAGACTATTGATTTTAGCCCTTTTTTTCTTATTCTTACCCAACAACAAAATTAGTCATATTTGCACCCTCATAACTCAAGTTGGATAACTCTGAAATAACGCAAAAGAGAAACCCTTTATTTTATTTTAGATACTGCATCTATTGAGCGGTCTCTAACCCTTTAATTGCCTGTCTTCTTTAAGAATCCATTTTGATTCTTCATTCTGATCCAGTTGTTCAGACAATTGAAAATGGTATTTCCTTGTTCCAGGATCTTTGCCTTGAATCATTGGGTTTAGACATTACTTCGGTGATCTTTAAATCCTTTCAAAACGGCAGCAACATACCATTTTTTGTGATTTCTTTATGTCAAAGAATCATACGAATGTTTGATTCCTGCGTAATACACTTTTTGATTTGATCGAAAGAGTTTTACCAATTTCAACAAATCTTCCCTTTGAATTGGAAATTTTCTCGAATGGGCTCCTTTTAGTTTATGTATCAAAATATACTTACGAAGTTGTTCCAATTTGTTGATTGATACTAACCCTAGATTCTTGCCTCTGAAAAAAAAAAGACTTTCTACTCGAGCTCCATCCTATACTATATTCTATCACCCCCCCCCAAAAAAAAAGGAGGTTACAGCGGAATAGAACAAATGATGTCGAGCCAAGAGCACTTTCATTCCTATAATAAATATATATAAAAGTGGTGGATGTAAGACTCCACAGCGGATCATGTCCTTCAAGTCGCACGTTGCTTTCTACCACATCGTTTTAAACGAAGTTTTACCATAACATTCCTTCAGTTTGGAACCCATATATAATTGATTCAATTATGAAATCATGAATAATCATTGGTTCGGTTGGTACATAGTAATCTATACCTTTTTATTCTATATGAAAAAAAGAGAGTCTCAGCAAGAATAAGAATAAATCAATTTAACCCCTTTTTTTAGATTAATAGAATTTAATCTTGGAAATTCTATAAAAATAGAACTCCTTTTTTTATAAATTATTTTGATTCTTTTATTTATATCATTCTAAATTTGAAACTCTTTTTCTATTTTTCTATTATTGTAAAAATCAAATTTAGTTAACTAAATTATAACTGATATAACAGGAATAAATATAATACGAAGAAATCAAGTTATTTTGAATCTGTATCTTCAAGTAAGATAATAGTGATAGAATAAATTCAACAATTTCACACTTCTTCAAGTACCAAGAACTTATACTTCTAGCGGTTCGTTACAAAGATTTAATTGATTGAAAAATCTTCTATCCGATATAATTATTTTCATTTTGCAAAACAGAAAGTTTTACAGCAAGGACCTTTCGTTTTTTATCATCCGTTTATCATTAGTAAGAGGGAGATAAATTCATATTGGAATAAACAGTATGTGATTAAAAAAAGATAGATAAAAAAACACTGATGTAAGACAAGATTGAAATTTTAGGTTGTTATTTTTTCATATTTATACTGTAAAATCATTGTTATTTAACCAATTGCAACTGAATTCAATTTCCCATTTCATATGCGTGTTATTTGAACTCAAACAAATTTGTGAAAAAGATATGATTCCGCCGATTATTAAAAAATAATAATCAGATTCTATACTAATATTTATTCTATTCTTAATACAGATTATCTTAATACGGAAGGCTCTTCTAAAAGGCAATCTTTATATATATATATATTATTATATTATGATATATAAAATATATATATATATATAAATATATTTATATTATTATGTTAATATAATGATTATATAATAATATATATACATATATACTGAGTATGCTCTGGGACGGAAGGATTCGAACCTCCGAATAGCGGGACCAAAACCCGTTGCCTTACCACTTGGCCACGCCCCATTTATTTCTATTCGATACTAATAAATAAACACTAATATTGGTACGGGTTATTCGTCAACTCCAGTCTAAATATCTATTTTTTAGAAAATGGATTACTAGAATTTTTGTACATGGAAACTATACACGTAGACATAGAATTAAACTGAATTTATTGATCATTACATATAATTCAATTAAGATATTGTACGAAAGTATTATTTATTCTATTCTCTTTTGATTTGAGATATAGAAGAATTTTTGATTGGGTGAATTCAAATAACATTAAAGTTTTTTCGTCTATCTTATTTTATTTTTATTCATTTTTTTTCTTCTATCAATAATAACATATCTATAATAATAAAATAATAAAAAACTAAATTAAATTTATTAATAACTCAATCAAAATAAATACAATTATCCCCAAAAACAAAATGTTTGTTATGCTTAATATTTTTAGTTTGATCTGTATCTACCTTAATTCTGCTCTTTATTCCAGTAGTTTTTTCGTCGGCAAATTGCCCGAAGCCTACGCTTTTTTGAATCCAATAGTCGATGTTATGCCAGTGATACCCCTATTCTTTTTTCTATTAGCCTTTGTTTGGCAAGCTGCTGTAAGTTTCCGATGATATTTTTAATTTTAATAAAGTCCCAGACAAATTCATGATTTATTCGAAAAAAAAAAAAAAATCGGGTATGTAGTATAGTAGTATAAAAGTGGAGAATCTATTCTCTTTTTTCCTAAAAAAATCTTGGAGATTGTGTAATGCTTACTCTCAAACTATTTGTTTACACGGTAGTGATATTCTTTGTTTCTCTCTTTATCTTCGGATTCCTGTCTAATGATCCAGGACGTAATCCTGGACGTGAAGAATAAAAAATAAGGTTTTCTTTGCTTGATTTTAAACTGTTATTTAGTAAGATTTTATCTATTCCACTAATTATTTATTTATAACTAGTAATAAAAAAATAGCTCTCGATAAATTCGAAAAAAAAAAATACCAAGTCATCAACGAAAACGGAAAGAGAGGGATTCGAACCCTCGGTACGAAAAACTCGTACAACGGATTAGCAATCCGACGCTTTAGTCCACTCAGCCATCTCTCCTCCCAATTGAAAAAGGATAATACTATGTTACATTATAAAAAATAAGGCTTGAAAACGCCCGTCATAGTATATACTCTTATTTTTTAATTTCGTCCCAAGGGGCTTTTTAGTTCCACGGCCCGGCCTGGTCAGTCCTTAGCCGGGCCCGCCTTTTTGTTCCAACAAATCATAAATAAAAAGATTTAGAAAATTGAAAAAAAAAAAAAAAAAAAATAATAATAAATAAAAAAATATCTATATCTATGATATAGAATCAAATGGTAGCGAATCAACGTGCTATTTCTTTCTTAGTTAGTCCTTTTATTCCGGTTTAAATAATAAAAAAGGAACTCTCGTTTCTTACCACAATCTATTTTTTTGTTATGGATTAAGTTCGAGACAAAAACCTCGGGCAAAAAAGCACTTGTTATTTAGTTATTAAAATGAATACTCGTTTCCAAATCTCATTAGGTCCTCTGATACAAATACAAAAGGTAAGCGCTCTAGTTTTCATAATTTTTTTCTGATCTTTTGTTTTGGTTTTGTGATTAAGGTCGACAAAAGGTCCATTTAGATACAATAATCTGATTGTAGCGGGTATAGTTTAGTGGTAAAAGTGTGATTCGTTCTATAATCCTTTATATAGTTAAAGGGTCTTTCGGTTTGATTAATATTCATTCCGAACAAAAACTTTAGTTCTTAAAAGGATTGAATCCTTTCCCTCTCAATGAAAAATTCGAGGAAGAATATAAATTCTCGTGATTTTTATCCACCAATCAATTTAAAATTGAAAAATTGGATTATAAGATTACGAAACATAATTTTTTTATTGGATCAATACTTCCAATTGAATGAGTATAAGTAAAGGACCCATGGATAAAGATAAAACGCGTATTTCTAATCGTAACTAAATCTTCAATTTTTCATTTCTGTAGGGGAAATTGAAGCAAAACAGCTATTAAACAATGTCTTTGGTTTACTAAAGACATCGATAAATTGTTTTAGCTCGGTGGAAACAAAATGCTTTTCCTAAGGATTCTTTCAAATAGAAGTAGAGAACGAAGTAACTAGAAAGATTGTTAGAATATAACACCCCTTTCTATAGGGATCGTCTAGAAAGCGGGTTGTTCTGAATAGATTCAGACATAAAAGCTGACATAGACGTTATGGGTCAGATTTTTTATTTCGTTCATATCTGAATCTGGGAATTTATCCACCTTCCATAAAGGAGCTGAATGAGACCAAAGTTTCACGTTCAGTTTTGAATTAGAGACGTTAAAAATTATGAATCAACGTCGACTATAACCCCTAGCCTTCCAAGCTAACGATGCGGGTTCGATTCCCGCTACCCGCTTTTCCTTTATCGTTATAATTTTAAATATTTAATTATTTTAAATATTAAATAATTAAATAAAATTATTTATTTTTTTCTTTTTTAATAAAAAAGGTTAAATGAATCGAATTAATGTAATACATTATTGACTTGAATACTAAATTGGTTGAATTCTTTCAATCACTTTTCCGAACAAGAAATATGAAAATTGGAGTGAAAAGCGTCCATTGTCTAATGGATAGGACAGAGGTCTTCTAAACCTTTGGTATAGGTTCAAATCCTATTGGACGCAGTTT